GGAGCTAATGCACAGGGAAGAAGCTTAGATAAGAGAATACGTTCTCGCATCGCTTTTTTTGTAGAAAGCTCGACCAGCGAGAAAAAGTGTTTGGCCGAAGCCAAAAAGAGGTTGACCCACTTCATTCGCCAAGCGAATGATCTTCGCTTCGCGGGAACAACAAAAACCACCATCTCGCTCTTTCCTTTCTTCGGTGCTACCTTTTTCTTTCCAAGGGATGGGGTTGGGGTGTATAAGAACCTCATTTTTGAGGATGCCCGGGAACAACTCCTAGGTCAATTAAGGATAAAATGTTGGAACCTCATGGAAAAGGATAAGGTAATGGAATTGATAGAGAAATTCATAGACCTAGGTGGGATAGGAGAATTGATAAAGGGAATAGAGATGATGATAGAGATCATATTGAGAAACAGAAGAATTCCGTACGGGTACAACTCTTATTTGAACGAAGTGAAAAAAATGCGATCTTTGTTGTCTAATAGAACAAACACTAATACCTTAATTGAGTCGGTCAAGATAAAATCTGTTTATCAAAGTGCTTCTCCGATTGCTCAAGACATCTCTTTTCAACCGAGGAACAAAACAAGATCATTTCGTTCCATTTTTAGTAAAATAGTGAAGGATATTCCATTAGTAATGAAAAAAGGGGTTGAGGGGATCCGTATATGTTGTTCAGGTCGATCAGAAGGTGCAGAAATAGCTAGAACTGAATGCGGAAAGTATGGAAAAACATCTCGTAATGTATTTCACCAGAAAATCGATTATGCTCCTGCGGAAGTATCTACTCGTTACGGAATCTCAGGTGTCAAAGTGTGGATTTCATATAGTCAAAATAAAAAGGGACGTGCTATATCCGAAACGTACGAAATATAGTAAATATCGTAAAGGCAGATGTAGTAGGGGTTGCAAACCGGACGGTACACAACTTGGTTTTGGAAGATATGGCACTCAAAGTTGTAGAGCTGGTCGTCTTTCATATCGAGCCATTGAAGCAGCGCGTCGGGCTATAATCGGACAATTCAATCGTGCTATGAGCGGACAATTCCGAAAAAATGGTAAGATATGGGTAAGAGTTCTCGCAGATCTCCCTATTACCGGGAAACCTACAGAAGTCAGAATGGGAAGAGGAAAAGGAAATCCTACGGGTTGGATTGCTCGTGTGTCCACGGGACAAATCCCATTTGAAATGGATGGTGTGAGTTTGTCAAATGCTCGACAAGCCGCTACATTAGCGGCGCATAAACCATGTTCGTCAACCAAGTTTGTTCAGTGGTCATAAGGTAATTAGTTAGTGGGGAAAAACCGGGCCGGGATTCTAAAAAATTAGGCGAAGTGTTTGTTCCTGAACGACGGAAGTGGAAAGACACTAAGGGAGAGGGATATACTCCTTTATTTTTGTAATCGCCGAAATTGTACGACTTGTTCCAGGCGTACGACCCTGATACGTTAAGGTTTCATTCTGCCGGCCCGGTTTAGAAAGTGATAGTAGTAATAATAAATAAGAAAGAGAAGAGCTAAGATTCAGGAAAGGAAGCTTTATGGGAAAAAGGAGGAAAAGTATGTATGTAGAAAGAGATCAGTCTCTATCCATCCCCTCTCTCTGTAGGGCTGAGGACGGAATTCTTTCTTTCGGGAGGAGGGGAGCACCTGACATTCATTTTCCAGGGGGGCAGGCCAACCAACGAAGAGCTGGCTTACGGAGCTTACTCATCAAGGGGCGAAGGGGGGTTAGTTGGGGGGTCCTGGGGCCTTGTCTCCACACATCTCCCCCAGAGCCTTGAAAACCTCCTCTTCCTCAAAAGGCCTTTCCAACCAATCACACATCTCCGTAGGGATGCTTTCAAATTAGACTCCGTCTAGCGTCGGTCGAAACGAATGCGGTTCCACGTAAAGCTCTTTGTAGAACTTTTCGACCGCTAATCGAATCGCTTCCTCCTCCTCCAGAACGACCCCTTCTACCTCCAGTCTAGATATGGTGTTTACCCTTCTTCTCGCGTTCGCTATTCGATGGAAGAACTTTGTGTTCTTATCCCCCTCCCTTAACCACGTCATTCTCGACTTTTGCCGCCAACTAATCTTTTCTTTTGACTTGTTTGGGGCTAGCCTCCTTCATTCTTCTTTGGCTGATACTCTCAGAGCTATTTCTGCTGATGATAGAGGTCTTGATTCTTCTGTGCGGTCTAGGTACGCAATTTCCTCCAAAGCTTCCATTTTCTTCAAGTCCACCCTCCCAAACTGCTCCTTATTCCACTTCCTCTTTCAAGGCTTTAACCTTCAACCAAAAGACGTGGCTTGCTTTCTCTTGAAACGAAAAGGAAGAACCACCAAGAAGCGACTTTTTCTAGAAAACCTTCATCCTCCAGCCACATCTTTTCAAATTTGAAAGGGGATGGCCTTCTCTTTATACCTCCCCCCTCACCCTCTTGGCTAGGAGAATGGGGATATGGTCCAAGATGGGTTTAAGAAGTGCTTCCTGCAAGACGTTGAAAAAATGCTCCTCCTCCTATTCCCTCTAAAGCCGAGAGTTGGAACCTGTCCAATTTAGAAAGAGAAGGGCATTCTTGGTTGTTTGTACAAGTGAACGCTGCCCCATTTAGAGGTAAAATCCACCAACGAATTTCTCCCCACAAATGAAGAAAAACGCCTCATGCTTGCTGTAATTCGGCTTCCTCCTAACTTCTCAGCCGAGAATCTGAAACCATTGAAATCACCTCCTTCGAATTAAAGAACTTGAGGGGGTAAACAAGGTAAAGCGGCTTCCTTCGCGCCTTCACCTCGTAAACTCAGTAAAGCTTTACTAAACAAGCGAGAAACTTGACTTTGAGAAAGAAGGGGGCGCACTACGGCATATTCAAAAAAAAAAACTCTCTCATGTGAAAGTATATAACTAACAGACTATGATTCTTTTTTTTACAACTTGATTGACTGGAACAGCGATCTCAAGCAAGGCTCAATCAACTAATACGCTTTGTTTGTCGTCTCCCTTCGGACGTACCCTAGGAAAGAACAACAAGAGTCGCCTCCCCCGAGAACAACTCGAAAGCAACAAGCCCTTCCTATTCTAATAAGTGGGCTTGCTTTTCCCTGAGAGACAACTTCCCAAACCATAAAGAACTGGACGCCCCTACCCTATCTGATTAAAGCTAAAGGTGAATTGCTTTGGGTTGTATTGATTTGTGTTGACTTGAGTTACCTAAGTCAGGCACATTTTCCATTACCGAATAATGCCTGCAGTACGAGTACCTGTGCAACAAGTCAGATAGATATTGACACAGCGAGTACATATATTGACCCATAAAAAAGACTAGCGGGAAAGCACACAAAGCCAACAGCACTCTTAATATAGCTATCACCTTGCTGAGCTTGAAGCCTTTTTTTGAATCCTAAAATGCTCTTGCTCCTTGATTTCACATAAACAGCGGAAGGATTTATATCCAACCTAAACTATCTATCCTTAGAAGTAGGGCAAAAGAAAACCTACAAAGGGGGACACCCGAAATTCATTGAAGGAAGAATATTACTATATGGGAAAGTCAAATATCTCTTAATAAAGAAGCAAAAAATCTTAATAAGAAGGAAAAAAAAAAATTCTAAGACACCCTTTGCCGCCTGCTTGGAAAGAAGAATAGATTGATTCACCTAGCCGGGAAGACGGAAAGGACAGAGATATAAAGCAATATAGCCTGCTCGGAAAAGAAAGCGCATCTCGCATATCGCATCGCATACCGGATATCTCATACCTACTTGAGAAAGAGTATCGGATATCGCATATCGAAGACACCTGCCCCTGACCTGTCCTATCTTAGAAAACTATATCATCAAAAAAACACGAAACGGATATGGGGTTTCTTACCGCTTGACTTGCTTCTAGGCTTACGGAGAAAGGCGCATCGCATGGGTTCCAAACCTTGTTGACTACAAGCGTTGACATACCACCGTTTTACTTTTCTTTCTTAGGGCCCGTTCGCGGCGCACTCCTATTCTCTCAACAAAGCTTCTTTAAAGGGAAGCCCTTTCTATCCCGCTTCCTCAAACATGGACTTGCATATCTATCTCTTACTCAAGCAAAGCAAGCTATTACTAAAGCAAGGCCACTAATAAGAAATAAGAATAGCGCTCTCGATGTCCTCTGTTACCTTTTGCTTCCTTGCTTTTATGGCGAGCTTCCCATTACTCATCTATAGGGCACGACACGGCAAGAAAGATTCATTACTAACTGACCATAGAGAGGGAAGGTTCTTTACCAACACCACTCTAGCGAAACTGACAACTAATAATCATAATGGCGCTTCCCTTGCCTCTGTTATTTGGGGGTCATATGTTGACTCTCTCTTTCCTGCTCCCTCATACACGGAAGACATCCATCCTTTTGGAGCCCTATTAGCTTTTTTAGTAAGCCCTTTCGATTATTAGTAGGGACATTAAGTGAGATATCAATTCCTTGTCTTCAAGTAAGATAGAAACCTATTCCCTTTATGACCTAAAACAAGCTGACCTCCGCATTTGGATTCCTATTAAGGGCAAGAGTGAGACTTGTCTATTCCTACTAAAGGAAAGAGAAGAGTGACTTAGCTACCAGAGCAGAAGGCCAGAAGGAATCCTTTACTTACCTCTAGGAAAGATCTCTTGACTTACGACTCTTGAACTTGAAGGTGGGCGGGAAGTAGATATTCACTGACTTAGAGCCTGTCAAGTGGAGCCTTTGGAACCTTTACGTCTATAGGGGCTCCACAGGAGGGAAGAGATAAAATGAAGACTATTCGCCCAGAGGGAATTAAAGCAACTTATTTCCCCCTTTGGGAAAATAGTTTGAACTTGGTAAGAGCTAAATAGAGGAGGAAAGGAAGAGATTTAACCCCCTATCTATAAAGATTAGAAGTTGGGTTCCAAACCTTGCTTTTCTCTAGAATTGAGAATCTCTCCTCTGATTACAAGCAAGATTTTTTAAGAATTGGAGGATCTATGGAGCTCGAATTCAAGGCTTGCTATGAGGCCTGCATGCAAGTCTTGAATAGATATTTAATACACTCCCAAATCTCTTGAGTTGCAGCGAGCGCTGTTTTCTGCTTCCGCGGTCGAATCTACGATCCTCGGCCATCTTTCCCTTCCGACTATGCGAATTCACCCCTATCTCTAAAGGGGCTTCTAATTGTTTTCTTTTTTTTCCCAATGTTAAAAGGAACAATAGAAGAAAAGGCTGCCCAGCCAACGAAATTGACAAAAATACATTCTTTCTCGGGGGACCATGCTCTCGGGAGAAAGTAGTGATGATTGCCTCTCAATGGAATTCCTTTTCGGGGGAGATTTCTTTGAGAAGAATGTGATTTCAAGATAAGAATTTAGCCAGATTCAGAATCAACATTAGAGAACCGGATCTTATGGATTATCCCCCCTTTCCCCTTTCTCTAATAATAAGGTAAGCTCGTTGGATCCTCCTCATCCTTGGAACTCAAAAAAAGAGTTTGAACTTTCTTCGTCTTCTTCTTTGTCCCCATTTCCAGCTTCCTCTCCTTCACCTTTTTCTTCCCCCCCCTACTTCTTTAAGGCTGGTCAATTTCCATCCCCTTTTTTTGACTTTCCCCTCCTTATCAGAAATGACTGTTATTGGTGTCGTAAGGCGACGCGATCCCGGTGTCTCGTTACTTTGACCCCCCGTCCTCCTCTCTCGTTCTTCATGGCCTAAAAAAAATGGAATATATATATTTCAAGAAATGGAAAAGAAAGCATATCAAGCCCAATGTTGGGATTGAAGGCTTATATGTAGTACCTTCACCCCTTCTTGTCTCGGGATCTTGAATCCTTTCCTCTCCTTGACTTGTATTAGTAGGGCGTTCTTCATCTAAAGGCTCTTCATATCATGAACTTGTCCAAGTCAAACTCTTCTTGTTGCGGGAGAATGTTCTGGTAAGCTCGTCAGGTGCTGGCGTAAGTAGTAACTCCTACCGTTGCTAAAGCTTTCTCTTTAAGGCTTTTCACTCCGATTATCGTTATTCAAGCGGTATCACAGAGAATCTTTCCTTTCGTCCTTCTGGCAAGGGTTTGAAGAGGGGCTTGGTAGCTAGGAAAGTCAAGTCAGGGAGGAAGGCGCTGTACTATTAGGCAAGTAGCGGTTGTAGTCTCGGCTTTCTTCTAGCTTTGGAGATTTTTTAATGAGACTTTAGGATTCAAAAAAAGGCTTCAAGCTCAAGTGCAAGCTGAGTAAACTTGTTCAGCTTTACTGCAAGTCTAAAGAAAGAAAGGGAGGGGCAAAGTCCACTCGCTATTAGCTCGCTTAAATCTCTCCACTCGCATAGTAAACAGCGCTCGCCCTAGTCAAATCCAGATCTTGTTCCTTTGCGAGCGGAAGTCAGAACAAATACCGAGACTCCTTTCTTTTACGCCTTATTAGTTATGAAAGCGGTTTGTTTGTAATGAAAAGGAAAGAGAAGGCGGCTGTAGAGATAGAGTCTTTACGGGCAATGAAAGCGGTAGGGCAAGTGAAACATTCTATCTTTGTCAGGCTTAAGGTAAAGGGCATGAGAGAAAGAAAGTTCTTGTTTCCGGGCATATCGATGGGAATAAGAGCAAGCGGTAAGTGAGGCAATTCCTTCCGGTAGTGGATCAGAGTCAAATCTCTCTTTTCGGAAGCGAAGTCGTAACTTATACCGTTCGAAAGGCGCTCCAGCCCTTATGGATAAATAGATAGAACCGTTGTTTCTTTGCGGTTACGGTAAGCAAGTCTATTAGTACACAACACTCGTTTATAAAAGGCGAATAACTTACTTTACTGACGAGCGTGAGAGCGATGCGCTTTGTCTTTTGGTTTTGAACTTCTAAGAGCTTTTAAGTCGGAACTCAAAGCTAGTGCGTTAAGCAAGCTTGTTTGTTGTAAGGCTATCGGATCAGAGAATTCCCTCTTTCAGTTTTGCTCACCCTACTTCTAAGGATAGATAGTTTAGGGAAAGCAAGTGCTGTGATGAGATCTGTCTTTCGGCTTGGTCGAGGACACCATTACCTTGTTGCTCGCATCGTGATCGATGTAGATTCTTCCTCTCTAGAGCCCCGCTATTATATTAGTAAAGGACGTTTAGGCTTGACTGAAAAGCTTTCAGACCCCTGTGTGAGCAAGTTATACTAGCAACTTGCTGTGTCATGTCCGTTCTCGTTACACATATGATATGGTACCTCTTTATCTTAAGATCTCTTTTGCTACTGGTGCAATCACCTCTCACGAGGTTGAAGCTGAGCCAATCTCTCTGGTGAAATGTCTGGGGTGACATGTGCATTCCGAAATATTTCCATCATTTGTTCCAATATCTCATTAAGGGGGTGCTCTTAAGTTAAAAGAAGACCTAAGATCGAAATTTGGGCGGGGACTTTGTTAAGCTGTTCGGCTACATTCTATTCCTACCTCTGGATTTCCTTGAGAAAAGCATAAGTTTTTTCCTTCCCTTTTTTCTTTTCTTTATCTCTATCTGTTTTCAGGTTGTCTGGCTTAAAACATCTGTCAGAGCGAGTCATGTTCCCAATCTCATCACAATCTTCCCTTTCTCTCTTCTCCGTATCTGTTTTCTTAATTCCAAGGGACTCTATCAAGATTGTAGACGGGAGGTGGTTGGTAAGGGATAATGATAGGTTGTGGTGCAGGCAGGGTGAGGGGTTGAGGAGGGATTTGAATCAAAACTAGATTTTGGGGTCAAGGGCCTCTAAGATTATGCTCCGGCTTCGCCCGAAGCGTGCTACGGAACGAGCCTTGTCTACGAAGCAAGTTCAGTCAGCGCATAAATAGTCAGCGAGTGTAGTTGACTAGTAGTACCATTAGCCTAAACGCTCCGTATCCTTCGCGGCCGCCAATAGTTCTAATTCCTTTGCTATTGGAACTATGACTCCCGCCCCGTAAACTACGCTCGCTGCCTCCCGGGTCTCGTCTCAAGCTGTGGTATAGACGGAGTCTCCTGCCTCCCGCCACAAATTCAGAAAAAGGGTAGCTAGTGTCCCTAATCGAATGACTTGAAACACTTCTCCGTAAGAAGCATTATTAGATTGGCTGCCTACACACCTACTCCTAGTCTAGTCTTGACCTGGGCTTTTGAGGGATTCCCTGAAACCAGAGCAAGAACCGCTTTCTAGTTGGATTCTTATTATAGCTCCTCGGCTTTCAGTTGAAGCTCCTGGCCTATTGGTTGATGGTAGGGTTCCTGTTGGTGGAGTTCCTGCCCCTGGCCTTGGTTCCAGTCTCGTCTCGCATGCCAGCAAGTATTCTAGAAAGAATGACTTGGTTTCGTGTAGCTACTATAGCCCCTCTCGCCTTTCTAGCCTGCCTTGTGTTGCTAGGAAATGGCTAAGTCTTTTTCGAGGCTTTCACCCGCACTAGCACTAGTATATGGTGTCGAAAGCCCGAACACAAACAAGCTTACCTTATTATTAAGGGGAAAGAGGCTAAAACCAAAGTGAAGGAGCTGACAACTCCGAGACTAGGAGAATAGGAAAGACTTGGTATATAATCCGTGCCTTCGTTCCGGCTATAGTCCATTAGCAAGCGAGTAGGGGAACCGTTCCTTCCGTTCAGTAAGGGAATACAAGCATTACGGGGAGGAATATGAATATGACTCTTCCCAACTCAAGTCAAGCGAAGCGTAGTGAGGAAGGAGGGGAAGAACTACTAGAGAAAGGCTAAGTGAAGTACTTCTCGGGACTTCTCTTCTCTTCTTGCTTCTCACCGACTTTCCGAGCGTAGTCTGTAGTAGGGAGGGCCATTCTCGCAGGAGTTGGAGTAGGAACATGACAAACCATTAGAATGCATTCTCGCAGGAAGTAGCATACTCATGTTGCCTGCTTTCGTTCCTTTCGTCTCGAAGGCCGGTTCAGTAATAGTTCAAATCCTTCTAACTGGCTAGTGCATTAAGGTGGCATGTCTTACTCCGGGCCAGCAGTGAACGAAGTGTTAAAGTAGAGAGAGCTAGCGTTCCGTACTCAGCCAGCCAAGCAAAAAAAAAGAATGAATGAATAAGAAAGAGAAAGAAAGGACTTGGACGCACCTATCTCCAATTAGTGAGGATGCCGGTGGTTATGGGTATGGATCCGCGCGAGATGATAGCTTTCTCGGGTTTTTGAACGGTTGCTGGCTTGTTGATTTGCCTCTTGGTAACGGGAAACTAGCGAAGGTGTTCTTTTTTTTTCTTCCGTACACCTTTGCCGGAACCAGTACCTCCTATCATTGGCACTCTAGAGAAATGGGGGGGAATTTTGATATACCATACACGGATGCCAAACACCGATGTTTTGGTTCCCCCTCCCTTTTCCTTGCTTAACGAGTTCTAGCTTACGCCTTGATAACTGCCGTATTGTATGCATAGTGCGTCACAAAGGCGTTAGCCAGATCTGGCCATGTGCAAATGGTATTTGGGTCAGTGTTCATCAACCAAGTCAGCGCGGGTCCGGTCAAACTGCGCTGGAATAGTTTGACAAGTAGCTCATTGTCGATTCCCATGGGCTGTAGAGTTCCGACATACATCCTGCCTTTATTAAGTAATGAGGTAAGCCTCTTTTTATCCTATTTTGTTATGTATCCGGTTCCGTTATACTTATCTATCTCTGGCCACTTAAGTACGGAAGCCTGCATACATACATAGGGGTATAGGGTCAAGATCTGCAACATCATACTTGTCCCCACTCAACTTATTAACTGCCCGTTCAAGGCGACTTATCTTCTCCATCAGAGGATCGGACGGCTGTGGTGGGACGTATGGCACTATCTGATTCATGGGAGTGGGAGCCAAGGACACGGCCGGTACTGCAGGAGGCTTTCTTCGAATCTCTTCCTCGTAGTGATCTACAGGTTCAGGAACTGCGGGCGGATTCTGAACTGGAGGGGGTACTGGGTCTACAGGTCTAGCATCTGCTACTCTTGGTTGGCTTTGTGGTTGTGGATCTGTGTCCCCTGAGCCGGGGTGGTAGACGGAGGGTTTGTTCCTTGAGCAGCAGGTGCAGCCAGGCATTAAAGGGGCTACCTGCGAGGTCAATTGTGCTATCATCCGGGCAATCTCAGCTAGTTGACGGCTAACTGCCTCGTTAGAAAGTTGCTGATTTGCCGGGGCTGTAGGGTTCAGCTGGGGGTTAGAGCCAGTGGACTCTTCATTGTCCCCATCATTGAGAGGGTTCCTGGTGCCTCGGTGACCGGCGTTGTTGGCCATGATCTCTGGGTCTGATTCACCAAGGCGTTCTAGGTTCTCTATTTTGACTAACCTCCTGGACGGGCCTCTAGTAGTTCGCACCCACCTGCGGTTTGCAAACTGACGGCGAACTGAGTCTAAGAAGGATTCCTCTTGTGCCGAACCTATGGTTCAACACTCAAGATTAGGGTAGGATGTACCCTAAAGGCTGACACCGGCTTAATATAATAAGGTTTAGAAAGACCGCAAAGATGAGTGCTTGCTGCTGTATGCTTCCTGATTAACGTCCGATGTTGCACTGCTGTATGCTGAATCAAGCGGTCCCGGAGATAAGTGCGTACTGAGTGTAGTGCAATTGACTGGGTTCCTTAGCGGGCTATGCCTAGGTTCAGTACATGCATGAGGCTCAACACGGGTAGGCTTAAGGCTTACCTTAGCAGGCTCTCGCCCTATATACCTCGTAGCCCGAAGACTAGTCGCTGGTACTGGCTAAGGGTGTGGGAGTTCGCAGCTATGGTCAATCAATAGGTCCGTTTTGACCTTCTTTTCCGTCCTAAAGTTCCGGGTTGGACCAGATATTTGAAAACCTGGGCTTTGAACGGTAAAAACCTTTTCTTTTGATAAACCACGGAAGCCTTGAGTCTAAAAACCTCAAAAACTCCTTCTTCTAGTGATGCTGCTTAAACTCGCTCTCTAGGATCTATGTTTACCCAATAGTTGAGGAATTTTCTACCAACCCGGGAAAAGAGCAGGGATAGAAGACTAAGCATTGAATCCAACCTCCTGCCTTGATCGACTCCTCCATTCATCGCCTACCACTGGAGATCGAGTACTACGATCGATACCTCGATCAGACTACTTCCCGGGCCAGCCATGGGCAACAGCAGATTATCTCCTTGGGCCGGATGTCTACGAAGGAGGAATGGTCCTCGATGGATTGGACGAGAGCAGAGAATATCCTAAGAATGAGAGGTGCGGCGTATGTCAAGCACCACTTCGACGGCCGAGGGAACATCTCGCATTCGGTATGTATTCGAAAGGACCAATTGAAGGCCCCTATTTGAGTAAAGCGGAAGGTAGGGTGTTCAAGCTCTCAAGTGGCAACCTAATCGGCCTTTTCACTTTATTTAATGGACTGAAGGACTGGTCCTTCTCTTGCCGCTTCTTTCCGAATGAAAGGATGAAGCTTTTCTTTCTAACTATATTTGCCTTTACTAGCCAAGAAGACAGGATAATAAGGGCTATGTTTATTCTACCTTCGAAATCATTCTGCTTACAGGCGTGGAAAGGATTTTTCCGGGAAGCCCGGTTGAGGAGAGAAGGTTTTGGGGGAAATGGGGTCCCGTGGAGTCTTTCCCGTTCTCTTGTTTTTAGGAGGATGGATACCTCTGAGTCTGCGGCAAGCTTTCTCAAAGTTGTTATTGACCAGTATAGTATCCGGCTTCGATCGGTAAACTTTCATTTCACATAGCCACTTGATAGTTCGATAAGCCAAAGAAAGATAGGAATGCTTTCTCCCAGTGTTTTTTCTTTTATTTGAAACATCGGGAAGTTCCCGGGCCTTATTAGGAGTTCCCACCTTTGTTCTTTTAAGGGGGGGCTCCTTCTCAACTCCGAGTTTTTCAGTTTCTTGGGGGGATTTCGAGTATAATATATAAAGAAATGCTGGTTTTTTTTTCCTGCCTTCTCCGGAAAGAGTCTTCTCTCCCATCAGTAAGATACGGCAAGCAAGAGCTAATGTAATGCTATTTATATATATATGTATGTATGCAGGCTAGGCCTTTTCTTTCGTATCGAGAAAGCCGTTTCAGAAAAGAAAGCGGAGCTGCTATGGACGTCTTTGATTGAATGGAGACAGATATATAGAAAGTGTGCCGTGCGTGATTCATAAGATTCTATAATAGCACCAGTATATTATTTCACTTAGCCTACCTCTCCCATGTCTTTCTTGGTTGGACCAACCCAACCAGCGATTTCCTCCTGAAGTGGGATAGTAAGAACAAGTCTCTCTTTTTTTGGGGGAGAGCAGAGCAGTCAAAGAATGAATCTAATCATGAATCTTCTTCGCCCCTTATCTCCTCATCTTGCTATTTATAAGCCACAGCTCACTTCGACGTTTCCAATTTCCCATAGAATCTCCGGAGCTTTCCTAGCCACTATAGTCTTGTTTTTTTATCTTCTTTGTCTGAAAATAGGTTTGATTTGCTTCACCTATGAGAATTTCTACCAATTCTTGTTTTATTCATCAAAGCTCATCCTAATCTCCGTCGAGATTACTGCTTTAGCCCTGTCCTATCATCTGTATAATGGAGTTCGTCATTTATTGAGGGATTTTTCTTTCTTATCCGTTTTTTGATGTTTTTGGCGAAGCCCCCCCCACAAGATCTTGTTTTTCCCACTGTCAGGCAGAGGCAGCGCTGTCGCATACATCATTTCATTTTCCTTGTTTTTTTGTTTGTGCAGCGAATATAAAGATACAAAGGTAGATTGGTTCGTTTTCATGCTTAGGTGTCTGTCGTTCCTTGTAGTTTAGGGGTGCTCGATTCGGATTGAGAGGAAGGTAAGTCCTGATCTAATATATGAAATTTTGAGTAATATGAGTTTCACTTCCACTCGTCAAGAGAAGGAAAAATGCTCTAAGGCGACTTCAAAGGTTCGCTCATGGAAAACCAGATTAGAGGCAATGTGAGTTGCTGCTTGATTATCAAAGAATATTCTCATAGGATGAGACACCTCAACTCCAAGCTCACTTAGTAAGGTTTTCAGCCAAATAAGCTCACAAGCCATTGCTCTATACTCTGCTTCTGCATTCGACCGTGCGACAACTCTTTGCTTCTTACTCTTCCACGTCACAAGATTTCCACCTAAAATGAAAATCAAAATGTGCCCAGTCGTAGACCTCCTATCCGTCTGTCGGTGAGCCGGCCCAATCCGCATCTTCATAGGCAGAAACAAGAGGATGGATGTCTATTAAAGGTATATCAAATACCTTTTCCAGGAGACACTTAAGATACCGTAGAATTCTGTGCACAGCTTCGAGATGAGGGATACGTGGAGAGTGCATAAATTGACTAAGGACACCAACCGCATATGCCCGGTCTGGTGATAGTCAAGTAGATAAGTCTACCCACGAGTCTTCTATACATACCGAGATCATTTAGGAGCTCCCCCTTTCGAGGTACCCAAGGAGTACGGTACATAGGAGGTTGTCTTTCTCAACGTGGTGTATAGCACGAAAAACCATTCACAAGGTTTCGCTATAATCAAGTGTCAATGGTGTGGCACGCGTACTTGATCGAGTGTTTGCCCGCGAGACTGAAAGAAGGATTTTTTTACGGAAAGATGCTTATGGAAAGCGTATCATGACATCGTTTATCGCGCGCGGTTCATGTGTGGCTGCTCGTTCTTGCCTTTCCTTGTCCAACTGCCAGCGATTGAACGAAGCACTACTACTGATTTAGAGAGGGCATATGTGTACCGGGAAAGAGATGATGTACTTTAGAGGAAGTCAGCCTACAGCCTATTAGATGCAAGCACAGAAGCCGCTATCGCTATAAAACCACAGAAATCACTAAAGCGATAGAAGCACATCTTGCACCTGAGATGATCCATGACAGAAGGGGAGGTATAAAAAGAAGCAAATTAACACATCCCCCCTACCGCAGAGTAGTACTAAGTCCATGAACTAGCTTTCTCCACGCCTTCTTACTACACTAAAAAGGCCTAAGAGACAACGCCCTAACCAGAAGGGCAAGTAGACCAAAGCTATCTATCTCATTCTTCAAGGAAGTTGTGGATTGGACATACGGAAAAGAGATGCTATTTGTGTAGACGGAATGGAAGCAAATGCAACCTAGCTCACTCGCCCTTTAACCCCCCAATCTGTTTTTCCTTTAGTCCCTGCCCGGAGTGAAAGGAAGAATGGGTCCCCGTGCTTCGCTTTCAATCTTTCTTTCGTTTTTGGGCTGCTGGGAAAGGCTTGGGGCCGATCTGTACGATGTGAGATATCCTTTGCTATGATGCCCATCTTTATTAAGACTAAAGAGCAGTTTCCCAGGCGAGCAATTTGGTCGGTTGGTCAAACTTATATCTTAGGGCATACGCAGGTCAACAGCAGGGAAATCGTTGGGATAGGAATCAGCTGGGGTCACCCCTCTTCTTTCTTTCGAGTTCCAGCCATTCTCCTTCGATTCCCCCTCGAGCTCCATCGGACATGTCTGCCGCTCATCGATCATCATATAAAAGAGGGAGTCTTCGCGCGATCGATATAAGAAGAAGTGGCTTCTAGGGATATTCCGGTAATTTCTCCTATCTGGGAATCACCGCAAATTGAATCTATTAGTTCGAATTGGTCTTTGATTATTGGTTGCTTATAGAGAGTTATTCCATAAAATGAAATGAATAAGAGTTTCATTGAGAATGATTATTCTAGTAAGCCTACGCTTAGCAAGGACTCCAAAAAGAGTAAGAGTTCGAGCGTATAAGATAACAAAAAAAGCAAAAAAAATATGAAATTCCGTTCCGGGTGAGCACACTAACTAAAGATCTGACCCAATAAGCCGCAGGCATACCAATGATGAAGCGAACAAGCAAAGCAAGCAATGGATTGACGACGGAAAGACCCTACTTACTTAATCAGCCAATCTCCTTACATCTGACCAATTCGACCTCAGACTAATGTCGGGAATGGATCTAAGAAGAGAAAAAGGTACGTGCCGACCAAAGACCGGATGTCCCTATTCCTGATTCGAGATGCAAAAGAAAAAGCGGATTCGCTAAGCATTCATGCGCGAACCTAGTTTCATAAAAACTAAGAAATTCGCATTAAGAGACCAGCCCCTCGCAGCTAAAGCTCAGATATAGTCTGTCAGTTACTCCTTGCTAAAGAATACTACTCATAGCGAAGGGATCTAACTCTAAACCAACGTACCAATACAGCAATAGAAACGACAATTCTTCCAATGCGGGAAGATAGGAGAAATGAAAAAGGGAAGCAATGAACCAACCAAGAACAAGCAAGTTATTTGATCAATAGCAGCATCGAGATGCTAATACCGTCCTTTCCCAGAAAGAGAACCAGAGCTAAGGCACCGCACCTAACAAGCCATCGCCAAGAACAAGAAGGACTACGGCTTTGCGCACTGGCGCACTTCCGCACCTACGCACTAAAGGCTTACCCTCAGATATTAGCCTTCGGCTTACTATCTGTGTCAAAAATTTGACTCTTGACTACTATAATGAAAGAAGGGAACCCGAACCTACTCCCTCACCACCAGAACCGCCAGCAGACCTTCTCTTCCTACCAGGCACACTCACTCAAGCGTACCTACGACTACTCGCCTTCCTGGCTTACCGTACTGACCAAAGACTAACATAGCGCACTGCCCAGCCAAAGGCAGGGGAAAATAGAAGAAGCGCAGATACATCTATTACAGAAGCGAAAGCCCTAATCAATAAGCTATGTCTCACACACCGCTTTCCGAAGATGAGCTTACCCTGAACTCCCTGACTATCGCACTGCCCACACACGGCTATGCTACTACGACCAGACACTACTGCCTTGAAGAAGACAGAAGCGGTGCGACAACAAAGATTGATCCCCATACTGATCCGGATCCAGTGGGAGAGCTTACCGGAGAAGTGACTCCTATAACTAGTCTAACGTAACCCCTCATGAACGAATCAAATTCTTTGACTTCGAAAGTAGCATGCATTCCATAAATGAAATCCCCAGGAACTCCATTCGAAGAAGGCCTTCACTCTACCTCCCTCTCGACCTCAGAGCTATCGACCCAAAAACGGAATGGCTTGGGAAGTAAGAAAGCTACACTGGCTTGCTTTCAGGAGGAAATGTTGAGTCCTCAGAGGAGTAGATGGATGGAGGCCATGGTGGAAGAGGTAGAGTCATTGCACAAGAACAAGACTTGGAGTTTGGTGGAACTTCCCAAGGGAAAGAAGACCATAGGTTGCAAGTGGGTGTACAGGAAAAAGGAAGCGGTATCGAAAAAGGAAGGAGAAAAGTTCAAGGCCCGGTTAGTAGCAAAGGGATACTCGCAGAGGAAAAGGGTGGATTATGATGAGATTTTCTAACCGGTTGTCAGGCACACTTCCATCAGGATAGTGCTGGCATTAGTGGCCAGTTTGAATCTGGAATTGGAGCAACCAGATGTAAAGACGGCTCTCATTCACGGTGATTTGGAGGAGCATATTTACATGGAGCAGCCAGAAGGGCTCAAGCAACCTGAGACAGATTGTCTGTAGATTGAAGAAGTCGCTTTATGGGATAAAGCAGTCTCCACGACAATGGTACAAGCAGACTATGCAGGTGATTAGGATGACAGGAGGTCTACCACAGGTTATGTGTTCACACTTGCGGCCGGAGATCCATCTTACAATCCCCGGTAGCACTATCTACAATTGAAGCTGAATACATGGCAGTGGCTGAAGCTACCAAGGAAGCACTGTGGGTAAAGGGGCTGGTCAAGGAGCTTGGTATAAAGCAAGAAGAAATTCAGTTGCATTGTGCTGGAGTACGGTAGGGGCAGAGTGCCATTTACTTGGCAAAGAACCAGGATTAAGAGAGAAGCGGCTAGTTCCTCACACGTCCGAGCACCCGCTCTGCTGCTTACTGCTCACTGAAAAACAAATAATAGTTGCTTCATCCGGATTTCGTTATTGCTTGCTTGCGTATTGCGTATGTGATGTTCGAAAGCACTGTCCTGGTTTAGTACTGATCATCTATTTGATCTCACCTGCCCGGCATGGCATGCCATTACTCTTCCGTTGTGAACTCCGTTTCACTCGTTCGTTCAGTCGCTAGTTCTTGTCCCCTTTCTGACCAGGAAAGTGAACCTTGCATAAGGATATCCCAGCTCGAAAGACATTTCCGTATAAAAATATAGTTTTTTGTGGTTGGAAAATAAGGTATTTCATCCTCTGGCTATTTACTTTATAATTGCACTTCAGAGGTATAGCAGGGGCACGTTTAGCTTATTAGGAAAAGCACCTCCATGAGGTCGCGGATTCAGGTCCCTACTACACAGCAGTTAGAAAGACATAGAGCAACCACGAGCACGCAGGATACTAACATGAAATTTGGACAAGAAAGAAGGGCATTCTCAGTATTTAGAAACATAGAGCAAAAAGCTGTTTGATAGAAAGTCGGATACGTTTGATAGTATGAAACCTTTAACCGAATAGGACACCAAGCCAGCTTCCACTTGTGTCTCCTGGGCCGGTTGACCCTTTACCAAACCAAATAGGACAAGTCCTAACTAAGAAACCTAAGCTAAAAGCGCAAGTGGGGTGTATCTATAGTCGGCTTTGCCGCTTCACAGCTCCACAATCCCGCTTCTTTTTTATCTAAAAGAAGCTTCGCAAAGTGCACTCTCAGTCCCCTTCGTACGACAGGGCCCTGCCATTCTTCCCTCTATGGAACCAGGCCGAATCCCCAACTACGTTATAAAAGGGGTCTTGGCAATCTGCCCAATATCGTATAAAGCTGCTGCTACTTCGTCCCCTTCGTTGCCTGCTTCAATCAATCGTATTTCTGCTCGTGAAAACGGAAACGTACTTTACTTGACTTTACTTGACTTTACTTGACTTGACTTTACTTTACTTTACTTGACTTTACTTGACTTTTAAGGGTGCTTGGTTTAAGAAAGGAAATGAGGTGCTAGTCTCCGTTGATCACTTTCTTCATTGGAAAATCCTACAAGGATGCAATTTGGTGCGATGTCGTACCTATAACGGACCGAACCCCCACCAATCACTCTGTCACCTCTTGCTTGGGCGACCATGGCAATTCGATCGTAAGGTGATTCTCTTTATTGAACAAGAAAGAAAATAACACGCATACCTTTTGGTTGGAAGGATGCTGCGATACTGCTTTAAATACAAGGCAGTGAACAGTAAACCAGAACGCTTATACAGTCTCACACCTAAAAGACGAAAAACAAAGGAAAGCCAAACTTACAAGCTACGCTACAGATTAAGATAAGATCATCAGACCGGTAAGTTTCATCAAATGTTGAAGGAATGAATTTCTTTTTCCTTCTTTCCGCTCTTCGCTTAGCTACACCGGCTTAGAGATGCCCATGTCCTTCATGGATCTAGGAGTTCATACGAGGCTAGCGGGATTCCGCATTCAATCGGAGTTGACTTAGTTGGTTTACGAAGGGAAGGCACTCAAGACTCTATATAGTAGTTTATGCCCTTATTTGGCTTCAAGAAGCATTAGAATCCCTTATTTCACTTACAGGGAAATCAAGGAATAGAAGCTACCATCCTAGGGGGAGGTTCTCTCTCTACCCAGCTCCTCGTCTAGCAGCCAAGAACAAGAGAGCTACTTAACTCAGGTTTAAGAATGATTTAGGGTTTTCGCCTTATTCCCATGCATACCCGAATGAGGAGAAGGAAAGGCATCTGATCTCCTACAACAACAGCGGATAAGTGCATCGTTTATTTTTCGGTTTCGGTTTCCGCTGCAAAGCTTCTAGCTCCCTCAGCTTTCGAGTGTTAGGTAGAAGAAGGAGTTTGATAAGGCATTTTATCTTGATATAAAGATAGCAGTAGGAGTCTTCTCTTAACAGTAACCGTGGTACCTGAAAGATGTGTCGTCATAGGAGTCAATATGAACTACCTGGTCACAGAGTCGGGGAAACCGCTGTTTTTTGTTTCTTCTTTTTGTATGCAATATTCTTCTTTCCGTGCTTACTCAGGGTGTTGCTTCCTATTTGGTTGGCGTTAAGTCTTTCTGGAGATTGTTCTGAGAATGAAAAGAAGAAATCAATGCTGCGAGGCATGGTTTGGTTACCCTACGAGGAACCCCTTACATGCTTAGGTCGAAACCTGGATAGACAGATTACTTAACCGAAACCGGATCGGGAGAGAACAATTAACTACTATGTTCCATCGCTTTCTCCTTAAGAGCAATCGGCTCCTGGTGAGAACTGAAATCCTGATGCAAACTGAAATCTTGGGGCTAAGGCTAAGGCTGTAGTTAAAAATGAAGAATTATATGTTGCTTAAAAGAAGAAAGGGGCATCCGCCCTGGTAAGCAGATATTCCGATGGCTGTATGGAAGAAGGCTAGCGGTGTAGCGCACATAATTTCTTAAAGAGAGTGAGGCTCATCAGGCGGCCGTTGCGTCCTCGTCGCTGCGTTAGGAGACATTGGTGGTTCAGCGAAAGACCTAAAATGCGGGCCCGGCTGGGTACGATGAAGATTTTCATACCAAATAATGTCTAAGGGTGAACTCCTACTATATCTCTGCCATTGCTCTCTACTAAGGCGGATTCGAAGCTCTCCCGCTCCGAAGGTGAGGATTTGACTTTAGATTGATTCAGTTAGTTGTATATAAGGTTCCCCCCTGAGCACTAAACTAAGGTTGACCCCTACTCTTCTAAGTTTCGCATCTTGACCCAATACCGAGGGATAGGCTAATCATTCCTCCTCTGCTATGGTCGACGTCATTCATAGCTTGATCGGTTCGTTCGTAGGGACGAAAAAAAAAAGCTGAATAAATAATAGCTTGCATACTCCGCGAAGATAACCCGCTTCTCAAAGGCGGGGAAGGCCCTATTTGATCAATATAACAAGTGATTCGATTCCAAAGCAAGGGGAAGAGGGGCATTCGAAGTAGCCGAATCTTAAGCTCAAGCCGAAGCAGGTCCTAGAGAAGAAGCAAATCCCGATCCCTCAGCATCAAAATCATTCGTATCAACTCTTTCCTAATAATCCGAAAAATCAGAAGCAGAGTAGGAAAGCCCTTTTTCTATGGTATGGGGAAGGAAGCGGAAACCACCATTCGAATAAAGGGCGGAGGGTGGAGGAGGGTGTTAACGTTGAGTGACCTATCAAACTGTTGTTCAGGTAGTTGACTAAGAGACCGCACGAAAGCTGTTTTTCCTAAAAAAAGAAGGGCTCCTGGTTTGAAACGGAAATCTTTTAGCAGCTTGTGGGGGCCTACCTAACTCTATGGCGAAGCATGGGCGGCGGATGGCAATAGATAAGTAAGGGTTGGCTTAGAACCGGGGCGGTGGGCAGGGTAGGAGGCAATAATGGTAAAGAAAAGACTGGCTAGCATGAGGCAGGTGCTCCACTGATTGATTCGACCTACCTTATCCGACATGTGGAGTTTGGTAGCTTTCTCTAATCTTCCTTTGAAAAGTTCTCTTCCTTTAGGGAGTTTCATTCTTTCGTAGGAGACCTATCCAGAAGGAAGTTTTCGTAACTCACGGGTGAGCGAAGCAGCGAGGGTTGTCCGGAGCAGTGTCAGCGTCAAAAGCGGCCTCGGAGCGCAGTCTTAAGGTTGTAGTTGTTGAACGCGCAACCAGAGAGGAGAGCTATAGGAGCTAATAGCTAATAGGATAGGAAGCTACCTAAGAACCGAGCTACTAGGAAAGAAGAGCTACCAGCTAGCAGCTAGGAGAGGAACTCTAAACTAGCTACTAGAGGAAGTCAACAGAAATCCTAAACCTAAGGGAAATATATTCTCTCACTTGCTTTAGAAAAGGTGCCATCCGACTGCAAATAAGAAAGAACCTAGCTAGAAGGAAAGGGCAGCCCTTATCCCATGCCTTCCTAAATAAAGGCATAACTAGAGTCATTCCTCTGCTAGTAGCAGCATATCTGAGTACAGAAATGATTGTGTAAGAGAATAGGTTGTTATTGGTCGGTCCTAAAGGTAAGAGTAGGTTGCTCCTCTGTTCCCTACTAATTGCGTAAGAGCCTAGTTTTATCTTCCCTCTGGGTGAGTCGCTTCTTTCTCCAGCAGCTATTGCTAAAGTCGGGGTTGGGGTTTTTAGGCTATACATAGCTGGCCCCTCCCTGTACTGGACGTTGTTGAGATAAAGGTTTTTATCCCTGGATCTATTAAGAAAAGGTAGTCAAAGAGGGTCGACCTCCCTCCCAAGAAGACGAGACTTCCCGCCCCCGTCCTCAGTCTGTTTTTCACTAAAAAGGCGGGTTTGGGTCTTCCCCTGGTGGACGTAGGGGCATCGATCGACAGGGTGCTAATAAGGGCTGGAATAAAAACCTCATCCTCCATTCCCTCCATGTCTTCAATATCAGTTACCACAAACTGTTCCATAATAAAGTCAGTATCCCTCATTGCACTCTGTACTGCTTCCTTCAGCTCACCAACTGTAGCATAGGGTGGAACCACTATAAGCTCACCAGGCGGCAATTCCCTCGTCAACTCATATTTTAGCTCTCTTGAACTTGGCATCAATCGGCAAATGAATCTCAGAAATTGATCATCTTCATCCTTAAATGGCCACTCCTTCACTGCTTGCTGTCCAAAATTTCCCGAGTCGCCAACTCAACCAATTTTTATTCCGGGTAACCCAATAGTAGTACATTTGTATACAAGTAGACGACATCACTGTAAACATCAGCCCCAGGCACTAGAGCAGGTACTGGAAGTGGCTCAGGAACTATTTCAGGTTCCGGTTCATTGATCAGAACACGATTACCAAGCTCATGAATCGTGTATTCCAAAACCCGAGTGGATGGGTTCACAGCACGACAGACAATGTGACTTCCAACGATTACATTGTTCATTGATTTCAGCACATAGTCGAGCAAACCCGTATCACCAATGTGCAGCCGAGCTGCGTCTCGCACTTCCTGCCGACTCATCCTTAATTGAATAAACCACCTAACGATAAGGCTAAACTTGTTTTCTTTCTTTTCTTTCAATGCATTAAGAATGATTTGTGCTGCATATTCGAATCTTCTTGCAGGCCATCCGCTATCCATATTAGCGATTGCAGTAGTGAAATTTCACCGATTTTTCTCTCACAAGATGAAGATGCTTGTTTTGCAGGGCTCTTCTGGTTGAAAGTCTTGAAGAAGTAGAAGAAGAAACAGCGGTAGCCATGATCGATTTCCTCTGCGCAGGAGCTGGGGATTTGAGAGTAAGCATGACTCTGAGAAGATCTCTGATTGTGATCAATTGGGTCTCACTCAAATCTTGGTAATAACGAATGGCTTGCTTGATTTCTCTGCATCGGTTCGTGTTACTGAAATCTTGGATGATCTTATCATGAACTAAGAATGTCGATTGCTCTGTCGTAATTGTTTTCGGTCACTCCAAAGCTTCCATGGCAGAATCTGTACCCCCATCTACCGAACCACGGATGCCCGTACGCAACCCCATGAAGCAACCGAAGATCCATTGATCGCTTTTTCGACACATCCTCAACCGTAATTTGACTGTAAAAGAAAGAAAACCCCGGAAACTCAGATTCTTCATTGTTGAAAAATCTTACAAAAAGAAGTCATTTAGGTCTTTTCGGTCCGGAGATTTGTGCAGATTCGATCCCAAAGATCCATTCTTTCTCTGCCGCAGAGATACCTAGACCCTCCTTCAATTCCATTAATACAGAGTAGATGACCAAACCTATTACAGTGAATCAACCCATGCAAGAGATGGGTTTGAAGATCAAAAACACCATCATCCAGAGGCGAGGAACTCCCATCATCGACTGGAATTCTCAGATGAGACTTTCGTTTCGACACAATTACTCCAACCTACATCAAAAAATGCAGAACAACCCTACTCAGAAACCCCAATTCCCCAAATAACATCCAAATATCAAAACTCCAAATCAAAATCTCAAAAAACCCATTTCATTTGAAACCCATAATAAAATGGAAATCAGAATTGAGCCTCACCGGTGCAACGGCATTGATCGCAGAAGGGTCGCAGAGAATTCTTGACGCTCTCTTCAATGGTGTACAGAGGAACAACTTTCTGTTCTCGTATACAAGCAAGGTGCACCATGTGGGCATGCCGTCGACATTGTAGTCTTCGATCTCGGCACATTCTTGAAGAAAGACGCGAATGTTGTCGCGAAACGGACCCGAGGGATTGATCGGACAACCTGGGTTGGCAAACGTGTGGAACCCGAATAGCTTCGGCCTTCGCTTTCGCTTTCTGCAGGCTTCGAGGATTGGGATCGACATCGTAGTATTAGCTTGTTCCTTCTTCTCCAAGACTTCGCTTCTTGAAATCTTCTTATACAGAGAACTCGAGAGAGAGAGGATTGAACTTAGTTTGTTGCAGAGTTCAAATGTTTGTTACAGCTTCTGGTTCTATCCTGACATTTACCCGCTCGAATTCGAAGATGAGAATATTTCATTTACGTAAGTACCCCTAAAGTAAGGGAGATTTTTACACTTTTACCTAGGAGTCTTCGAGGTGGTTTAGATTCTTGGCATTATCGTCATTTGACTAGTGTTATAAATCTTACATATATGTATATATATATGGTATAGTTGTGGTGCGAGATCCGACGGTTGATGTGGGGTCCGTTTGAGTGGAACGATTTCTCTCTACCGTTAAATTGATTAACAGTTAAAGGTAGTTGGAGAAGTGGCGAGTAGAAGCCGAGAATCTTTTGCTCACGTGGATGAGCTGAGGAGTTGACAAGTGTAAGTTTACCTGACAAGAGTGAAGAAAACCTTTGGCAGTTGTGATCACGGTTAGGGGAAAAATTCAGGAATCTTGCTTGAGTCGAGTGTTTTAGAAAGTGACTCTCTATCAAAGCACCTGCGCTCTTTCCTCAAGAACACTAAGCAGAAGACCTAAAAACCAGTACTAAAGATGAAATCCGGTAAGAATGTTGAAAGCCGAAGAAAGGGCTATTAGATGGGCGATTCGTGGAAGGAACTGAAGAGTGGAAAAGCGGATCAGCGAGCTTACACATATGGTTTTCTTTGCCTCCTTTATTTCCTTTCTTTACTATATAAGAGTTGCACCAGCGACGTCCTTCTTCAGTTTGCTCTTAGTCTCCAGCGATTGAATCTCCTTATCCAGCTCTTTGACCCGATCCATCCATTCTTGAATCTCTTTGTTCAGTTGTTCCTTCTCCTTTTTCTTAGCTTCTAAGTTCACCAGCTCTTCATGATCTTTCTTCGATCTCTCTATATACTTTTCTCCTTCTTGAATCTTAGCCATAAGCTTCGCCATTGCTACATCAGCCTCTTTCACCAAATAGCCTAGCTTTGCCCTCCAAAATCGACAATCGAAAGCCTTTTCTTCTGAATCCCTAATATCAGCTAAAATGTCCTGCAGAGTATCCATAGGGGAATCCACTGTAAGCTCAGCGACATTTCTAACCAAATAGAAGAAGTCTGCTCAATCATTTTTCATCAGATCCTCTACTTGTTCAGGATCTAAATCCAAAGTTTTGAAATCCCGCGGAAATAGGCTCTGAGGAAACAATTGCAGAAAATGGGGGTAAGCTAAGGCGGCCCATTCACTGCAGGACTTCGTCGAATTCTTGCTCTCCATGATCAAAAACTTGCTGAAATCGAGCTGGTTTGAATTGTGCATATCCAACCAAGAGTACCTTATTGAAAGCTTTTCCATCAGTAGGATCAACTTCTACAGTTGCATGATGGGCAGTTTGACTTTTTTTTGGGGGGACAGTGTTTTCCTGACTTGAGACAGTTGGAGAAGTTCTTTTGGGGGCCCTATGTTGAGTAAGGGGGGAGAAGCACTGCAAAAAAAAAGAAGTAAGAGAAGGAAGGGTAGAGTTGATGGATGGCCTACCAAAGGAAGAAAACGGAAGGAGCAAGTCATTCAGTTTACTGAAAAAAGAACTCTATCATAATTTCGTAAAAAAAAAAAAGATGCTGCTCTCTTTCTTCAAGTGAGAGATCGGATCGAAAAACAACTTCCGCCCAATAGTGTTTTCAGCGAAAGCCGGCCTTACTCAAAAAGGGTGGCGTCAAAGCCTTCCTCACTCTTGAAGCCTTCAACAAAAAAAGCCATTTGATTCAGTAGAGCTCAAGGCGGTATAGTCAGTGTGAAGTGTACTAACGCTTCACTGAATCTA